ATTTGGAATCGTGTTAGGTTTAATTCCTATTACTTTGGCTGGATTATTCGTAACTGCATATTTACAATACAGACGTGGTGATCAGTTGGACCTTTGATTAATTAACATCTCTTTTTTTGATTGACCTCCTCTTTTCTTTAATCCACAGGAGGTCAAATTACACTGAAATAACTTCACTAACTTGAACAGCAATCTGAATTTGACCTAACAAGAACGGAATCACGCTCTGTAGGATTTGAACCTACGACATCGGGTTTTGGAGACCCACGTTCTACCGAACTGAACTAAGAGCGCTTTCTTATCACAATAGAGAAGACTGTGATTCTTTTTGTAACCCCCATACATCTTGCATGCATATACTATCATACATATATAGTATCATAAAATGAAAGATTATGTATGTCCAATTTAATCGATCTCAATTGATCCCTCGTTACTGCTCAGAGGAGAAGTAATAGGTAGGGATGACAGGATTTGAACCCGTGACATTTTGTACCCAAAACAAATGCGCTACCAAGCTGCGCTACATCCCTTTCAATTGGTCTACAGTGTCATTGTAAAGAATCCCTGTCTTGTTTTCCATATCGTTATTTCTTCCATTAATATACACAACTTATCTTGTCATTTCTTCTTTTTTTTTTTTGGTCTCATATCATATAACATATAATAATAATAAAAGATTTATATACATATGAAATATGAAATCCACCGTAAAAAAAAAAAATGAATAGTTTTCGGGAATGCTCAGGAAGAAAGGGACGTATTTTTCTCTTTTAATAAATAAGAAAAGGAAACAAAATTTTATCCGCCGAATCATTGTACATTTCAATTTGAATTAGGGATTCCGCGTACAAATACAAGTAGTCCTTAACTACATATGCATCTGATCATATATGTATTACCATTATGTATTACAATAAAGAAGGAGAATTTTCAATGCGAGATCTAAAAACATATCTCTCCGTGGCACCGGTACTAAGTACTCTATGGTTCGGGTCTTTAGCAGGTCTATTGATAGAGATTAATCGTTTCTTCCCGGATGCGTTGACATTCCCTTTTTTTTCATTCTAGTTATTGACATGGGAAGGGTTGAAGAAGATTAGAGATACAATCAAATATCTGTGACTAATTACTCTCCCTCTCTTTTTTCTTTTTTTAGAAAGGTAGGAAAGAGAAAGAATAAAAGTGGATTCAACCTCAGCGAAACTCGGGTTCAGGCTCGAATTAACTTAATAATTAATAATAGAGTGAGAACGAAAATGGAAATGTGGGTCTAGGGTAACAGTATCATACAAGATACTTAAATAAAATACTGTACTGCAATTCTAAATAGAGTTAGAAATCATTGTATTACTTATTATTTTTATTTACTATTCGTTGCAACGAAATCTTTCATAATTAATTTGAATTGGATTTCGAGTTAGCAACTTCTTTTTTTTTTTTTTCGTTCCTTTCTTCTTCGCTTCGGATCGAAAAAATAGAAGAGTTGAGTGAATCAAAAACCCAAAGGAGGTTCATGGCCAAAAGTAAAGATGTCCGAGTAACGGTTATTTTGGAATGTACCAATTGTGTCCGAAACGGTGTTAATAAAGAATCAACGGGCGTTTCCAGATATATTACTCAAAAGAATCGACACAATACACCTAGTCGATTGGAATTGAGAAAATTCTGTCCTTATTGTTACAAACATACGATTCATGGGGAGATAAAGAAATAGATCGAACCGAGTGCCTGTGTGTCACCCTTCCAAGGAACAGGAAAAATGACATATTATATATATAACATATGTTTAAATAGAAACAAATCTATATATAAACAAACCAAATCCTATTTCTTAATTCATTTGTGATTGTGATTTGACCGAAATAGGATTTTCGGGATAAGGAATAAACAAACCATGGATAAATCCAAGCGACCTTTTCTTAAATCCAAGCGATCTTTTCGTAGGCGTTTGCCCCCGATCCAATCGGGGGATCGAATTGATTATAGAAACATGAGTTTAATTAGTCGATTTATTAGTGAACAAGGGAAAATATTATCGAGACGAGTGAATAGATTGACCTTAAAACAACAACGATTAATTACTATTGCTATAAAACAAGCCCGTATTTTATCTTTGTTACCTTTTCTTAATAACGAGAAACAATTTGAAAGAACTGAGTCGACCGCTAGAACTACTGGTCTTAGAACCAGAAATAAATAGGCTTACTCTTCAATTGAATCAAAATTCCAATCCGAACTCAAACGCCGATTGATGTTTTGTTCGAAAAATCGGAGAATCCGGATTTGATTGTCGTGTCGTAAGACAAAAAAAAAAAAAAGAATCGGGGAAGAAGAAGAAATCCTTTTTTTTTTATTGAACGCATTCGCTCATTTTGACGACTTTATCGCTTTATCATATTTTATTATACTAATACTAATTTCTACTCTACCTTCCCGGAGTTCATTCTCCGGGGAACTCCATTTAAATTATTCCGGTGGATTTCTTCCAATCCCCTTA